ATACCCCCCCTTTTCTTTTCGTATTATTTTACTTACTATCCCAGCGGCTGTCGCATTATAAACTGTATTGTTACTCTTGCTCCCGTCGGGATAAATCTGTCCCCTTCCTCTATTCCCGCCGACATATATGGGGTATTTTAAGAAGTGAACATCTTTATTAGTAGCGGGGTCCGGAGAAAGAATAGGAAAGGTTATTTCACTATATTTCTGGCCGGGAACGGGACCTATAACAAGAATATTTTTTTTAGTGGGGCGATAGCTCTGAAAAGACGGATTGCCTATCCTTTCTTTCATCTCGGGTGAAATACGAGCGGGGGGGGCTAATTCAAAACCCTCGGGTAAAATAAGAACAGCGCCCACATTCAAACCCCCTTTTTTACCATTAGCAAGAACTTGTTTTACTTGCCTATCATAAGGAATTCGAACAACTGCTTCAAATACAGTATCCGGCAGTACCGCTTGGGGAACCTCAATATCCACGGGCTTATTAGCTAAATGGCAATTGGCACATACAATACGTCCAGTCGCTTCTCGTGGATTTTCATACCCCTGTTGTGCAAAAATGGGATATGCGTTTGAAATGGATGTCCGAGTTATGATATATATCATCAGTGATAGGGAAATAGATCGAGTAATCTCTTTCTTTATCCAAGAAAAGGTATTTTTCATTTGCACGGTCCAATCATTGATCCCGAAAATTTCTACAATAAAATTAGGTGGGTTGCTTGTATAGTCCCTATCCACAATTCTGCTATTTACTGAAATCGGTTTACTGGAATATTGGAGTAGGAGAAATCCTCGTCCGGGTCGAAAGGGTAAGTACGTCTTGAAACGTTTTGCTTATGTAAAATAGTATCAGTCATTCATTGAATCATAAATCACTACAAGTGAGGGTGATACACGATTTAAATAACGAAAAATCCAATATTTAAAAATTGTATCTAGAATGACTGGAAAAGTGGAAACAAGACCAGATATAATTTGATCGTTCTGAGCAAATCCAAAATCTTTGTAGACATAAGCAATCATTAGTTCCCAACCATGGGGCGAGTGGAATCCGATACAAAAATCAGTTAATAAAAGAATCGAAAAAGCTTTTATTGTGTCACTTAAGTTATATAGGAATTCTTGCATCCAAGAGTTAAGAATGAGAAGTTCTTTATTACCCAGAATAGAATAACCGCGGAAAATAATGAAACAGATTATATTTGTCGATAAGTGCAAAATTGTATGGATATGATCCTCGTTGCGCATCTTAATCAAGCGGACCATTTCTTTGTGGATTCCTATACGAAGTGTTTGGAGATGTGTTTCCGGGTATTCGTTTATCATTTCGTCTAAGAGTAAGAGTTCTTCTAATTCTATGAATTTGTCTAGAATACTCTTTTCTTGCATATCAGTCAAAAAAGTTTCCGAGTGCGTAGTATTCCACCAATTAGTAACCCAAGATTCAAGACCTTTATTAAATAAGAGGGAGATCCACCAGGGAAAAAAGACTATAGCTGTAAGATATAGAAGCGGAAGAAATTTTTTTTTTTTTTTTTCATCTGTGAATTTGAATTGTTAATGAACCCACCCCCTTCGACGAATCTCTGCGATCTAATCTTTTTCTATCAACCATAAGTTCTATTCCAAGGCCGCGAGCCTGTGAATCTATTCCCCACTTTGATTTGGAATTCGGCGGTTAGTACTGGAATCTAGAAAGAATAAAGAAATAGAATAAGAGCCCACTTCGAATGCAAAAAGAATTCAAAAAATCTTGTTTCCAGATACCTCAATGGATCAAATTCGAATCTTTTTCAATGAATCCCAGAAAGAACCACGTCCAGTAATGAATATTATTTTGATTTCCAGCCAAAGGAATCCCCTTTCTATCAAAATAGAAAAAATTGCATTTCGAAAAAAAAAAAAATGCGTTGGTTACCCACAGTAATAATCCAGGAAAAATGGAAATCGATTTCTCAAGAATATTGTTTTGATCCCAAATGAGTGGAAAAACAATACATAAATGTTCTCGTTATAAGAGATCCAACCCCAAAAGAAAGAAAAAAAAGAGAGAGAATTGACAAGATCTATCTGCATCTAACGTATCAATTAATTCCTATTGAAAATAAAAAGATCAATTCTTTAGTCCGAAATGTTTTGATATGCTAGATGAATCCATTATTTCGATTTGCTACTCGTTTTTGAATGATTTTCGAACAAAAAAAGTTTCGTTTTATTTTCTCGCTGTTCCGCATACGTCTACTTTACTTTAGCTCGAATGCACGTTTTGAAAAAACTTGAAGCTATGCTATAGCAAAAAAGAGAATTCTTGAATTGTTTCCCTACTGCGGAGAAAGAGTTTATTCTTCAGTTCCAGTAAATTTCAAAAAACTTCAATGGGTACGCGCAAGAAATAGGCCAATTCGGCGGCTTTTTGCTCAATTTCTCGCAGAGTCAAATTATCATCACTACGCGTCAAGGGAATGGCCCCCTGCCCTTTTATTTCCATATAAAGGACACGACGCGCATAAATACCCTCTTTAACTTCTATTCTGATGGATTGAATATCTTTCATACGGAATCGTAGGAAGATACGACGATTTTTTCCCGGGAATCCCCAACGAAAAATACACACTATTCCTTCTTTTCGATCGAATCGATCATAGCCACTACCCACATTCCAAGAAATTGTGCACCACAAATAAGAACTAATAAAGAGACCCGCGATTCCGTAGAAAGACATCACGAGCCCCTGTGGAAAAAAATGGATTTGCTGAGAGGAAACTAAAGATATCAAATTCTTACCGAGATAACTGGAAGTTCCAACCAATACGAATCCTAATGAACCTAAAAAAAGGAGAAAGGCCCAGCAGAAATTACTTATTTTTCGAGACCCCACTATAAGTTCTATCCATATATGTTCTGATCGCCAAATCATACTAGATCCAGTTGCATTTTATTGGAATTTAGAAAAAAGTCCAAATGGATTTGACTTTTCTTTTTTTGGTTCCGAAGTAACTCTCATCAACTAGCGCCCTTCTGATGGAACCCTTGCGAAGTAATTCATCGAATTGGTTAGGGCTAAAATAATAACATCCAATTTCTATGATCTCCTATGAATCTATCTACATATAGATAGATTGACTTTCTATTTCAGCTATCCGCCCCGATTCCGATGAAAATAGCCATAACTCATTTATCCATATCATCTATTTAGCCATACAAAAGAGCTCCTTCGTTTCTGTTCACAAGAAGCCGCATTACCCTACTATATTAAAGAGATATCCGTATTATCTATATCGAAGTCTTAATTGAAAAGAATAGATCAGGGCCCGTTGGATCTAAACAATCTTGTTGTTTTCAACATGAAGAGATAAAGAAGCCATTGCAATTGCCGGAAATACTAGGCCCACTAAAGGCACAAAAATAGAGGGGAAGTCTGTCATAGAATGGGGTACCTCGGTGGAATATTTGTACCTGGTATTGTTATAAAGATATCTTAGTATAATTATAATTCGTATATAATTATACTAAGTATATCTAAGTGAGTATATATAATAAATAAGTGCAAGGAGTGTATAATTAAATAAATGAGACTTATTCATCTTCATCTTTCTACATGAAATACAAAAATAGATCTAGGAGAATCCATTCTTGTCGTCAAATTTGAATTCTCATTTTTCTTTCCGTTTGGATTTTCTATTTATTACAAACGAGTTCCCGAAAGATTCATTAGGATTCAATCCAAGAACGTGGATTCTTAGTCAAACTAAAGATTTCTCGGGAGATAGAGTAGAAAGATACTCTTTCTACTCTAAAGGAAAAAGAAAATTCCATTTATTTGACTAATTGGAATTGCGCATTGCATAAGCATGCATTTTTTTTTTATCTTGTTCCTAGGGAGTTCCTGATTACTAATCAGGAATATCAATATAAAACAATTGTCCGCACGATTCTTTCTACAATTGAATCTTATTTCACCAAAAATACATTTTTTTTTACTTTGATTCAGATAAACTAACTATACAAATAATTATAAATATTAATTACTTGAGAATTCAAAGTAACAAAACCGTGAAAATTAAATAACTCACTCAAAGAACCCTTTAAAGGATTGCGTGGTACAATTTGATCGAATAAGCCCTTATCGAATAAATATTCAGCCGTTTGTGAACCCTCAGGTACTTCAATATTCAATGTTTGTTCAATTACTCTTTTACCTGCGAATGCGATGTAGGCATTAGGTTCTGCAAGAATGATATCCCCCAACATCCCAAAGCTAGCCGTCACACCACCCGTAGTGGGAGATGTAAGGAGAGCTACATAGAATACCGTTCTATTGAATTGATAATCAGATAAAGCAGAAGATATTTTAGCCATTTGCATCAAGCTCAAACTCCCTTCTTGCATACGTGCCCCTCCGGAAGCACACACTAGAATAAGAGGTAAAACTCGATTGGTAGCATACTCGACCAAACGGGTGATTCTCTCGCCGACTACGGATCCCATACTACCCCCCATAAACTGAAAATCCATAAGTCCAATTCCTAGGTGAATACGTTTTAGGTAACCTCTGCCCGTTTGAATAGCTTCCGATAATCCTGTCTTTCTTTTATAAGAAGCAACCCGATCTTTATAAGGGTCTTTCTCCGAATGAAATTCAATAGGATCTAGAGAAAGCAGGCCTTCATGCATAGGAGCCCAAGTCTTTGGATCAAGCATAAGGTCGATTCGATCTGAACTATGCATTTTCAAATGAGATCCACATTGTTCACAAACATTGTTTTTGGACTTCAAAATTTTCTTATAATTGAATCCAGAACAAAGTTTGCAGTGAACCCATAAATGCGCATAGTTCGATTTTAGAGACGCCTCGGAATCCGGATCGGTATCCCGCTTGGTAGACTGAGCGGGAACCAACTCGCGCTCCTTAGCGGGAACCGACTTGCGATCCCGATGCTTACGGTGGGGACAGCCCCAATGCTTAGGGTAAATCTGGTGAAACCAGTGCCAGGGACAGTCCTTCTGCTTCTCCTCTTCTTCCTTCTGCTTCTCCTCTTCTTCCTTCTGCTTATCCCCTTCAAGGTCTTCCTTATGAGGCTTATTATCCCCTTCAAGGTCTTCCTTATGAGGCTTATTATCCCCTTCAAGGTCTTCCTTATTATCCCCTTCAAGGTCTTCCTCATCCTCATCGTCATATTCAAGGTCTTCCTCATCCTCATCGTCATATTCAAGGTCTTCCTCATACTCATCGTCATATTCAAGGTCTTCCTCATACTCATCGTCATAATCGAGTACGAAAAGCCCATCTTTCTTATCCTTCTGCTTATCCCCTTCAAGGTCTTCCTTATTATCCCCTTCAAGCTCTTCCGCTTCCTCGTTAGACTTGTTAGGCTTTTTAGGCCCTTCAGGCTTGGTAGGCTTCATAGGATCTAAAGGATCTAAAGGTAAAGGATCTAAAGGTAAAGGATCTAAAGGATCTAAAGGATCTTGGCCATCCTTATCCTCAAGAGGCTTTTTCTTACTCCTTTTAGGCTTGGTAGGCTTGATAGGATCTTGATCTTGGCCATCCTTATCCTCAAGAGGCTTTTTCTTACTCCTTTGAGGCTTTTTCTTACTCCTTTGAGGCTTGGTAGGCTTGATAGGATCTTTCTCATCGTCATCATCGGATTCATCATACCAGTCAGCATACCAGTCAGCATACCTGGCATCATCGGAGTCATCAGCCGAGTCATCAGCCGAGGCATCAGCCGAGTAAAGATCCCAGTCACCATCCGAGTAAACCTCCCAGTCATCAGCCGAGGCATCATCAGCCGAGGCATCAGCCGAGTAAAGATCCCAGTCACCCTCCGAGTAAACCTCCCAGTCATCAGCCGAGGCATCATCGGAGTCATCAGCCGAGTCATCAGCCGAGGCATCATCGGAGTCATCAGCCGAGGCATCAGCCGAGTCATCAGCCGAGTCATCAGCCGAGTAAAGATCCCAGTCAAGATCCGAGTCACGAGCCGAGTAAACCTCCCATTCATCATCGGCGTCATCATCGGAGTCATCATCGAAGTCATCATGCCAACGTTTCGCATGGTCTGATGCCTTCAAATAAGCAAGAAGTGGAGTATAAAGTTCGCGAAGTTTAATCTGAATTTCGCGAAGTTGAGTACCAATTGTGCTTGAATTCTGGATCATAGAACAACCCTCTTTTTTACCAATATAAGAAGAAAGTTGCATATAACATTCGCGAACGTGAGTCTTAATTTCCTCAAGTTGAGTATCAATTTTTCTTAGAAGGAGGTATGAATTGTTGTTCAGAAAAAAAAGCTCCCCTTTAAACATACAAGTACCAAGTTGAAAATAAATTTCGTGAATTTCCGTATAAATTTTGCCAAGTTGAGTATCCATTTTTGCTACTTGATTATAAATTTGGCAAAGTTGATACTCAAATTCGCGAAGATAGCGAGTATGCATTTCGCGAAGACGTTCAGTATAAATTTTGCTTTCGCTTAGACTTAAACCGTCGAGCTGAATATAAATGTCGTGAAGTTGATACTCCATTTCGAGAATTTGAGTATAAATTTCGCAAGCTTGAGGATAAATTTTTTGTAGAACGGAATCCGGATGGTTATTGGAATCTTGATGGTTACTATTGATCATACTGAGTGAACACTAAAAATAATAAGTTTATTTCTCTTGTACTGACTAAAAATAAGAAGTAATAATCGGAAATTTCATCATCTAGTGACCGCCGAATTGAAAGCCCATTTGCTATCCTATCAACCCCCATAAACTACCCATCGATCCATATTGTATTGTACATATATTATAATACGGCAACATATTCTATGTCAACCTATTCTAATCTACCCATCCATCCATATTGTATTGTACATATATTATAATATGACAACATATTAATATTATATGTCAACATAATCGAATTTCTTTTTTGGAATGCATAAAAAAGCTTGATGGAAAGTAAATTGGAGGTTCTTATTTTTTTCATTTCATACTGAAAAGGAAAATCCGAAACAAAAAAGAAGGAATCCCCCCTGTAAAATAGACTGAACAATTTTCATTGGACTCCATTTACACGAATATTATATTCTATGTTGAATATTGCAAATTCACGAATCCAAAAATTTTTTTTTTTGAAAAACCTTATCACGGAAATCGACTAGAACGATAATAATCCATTAAGCATTTCCTCATTTTTCGCGCAGTTTCTTTGATTGGGGAGGTTCAATAATTTTGATTAAACGCAAGGGGAATAGCATGCACGAATTCCCCCGTCTCCATTAGTCCGGGGAATTTCCAATTCTGTATTAGAGCCAAATGAAATAGGAGTTGAAATACCTAAAAAAGAGGCTTAAACAAAAACCGTGCTAAGTATGTAACTTGATGATTTGTTAATCCGATTTGTACAGACACAACTAGTGAAATTAATATGCTCCGTTGGTGATTAACTCTTATTATAAGGTCCATAATTAATTCGAAATAACTAACTAAGATAAAATAGGAATATCGTCAGGGAATGGATATACGACGAAAGTCGCATTCAACCCCCTTTGAATTGATTTCAAATTCTTATTTGTGTTGTGATCTATCTTATTACCTGGCTCCCACTTCGATACAGCTCCGTCTATCTGTATGTATTTTTTGTTTTGCCATGTACTTATTTGAACTCAATTTGTGAAAAAGATATGATTCACAGAAAAATAGAATGATTCAAAATCAGAAACAAGAATCACATAATATCCATTCAATATTCTACTCTGAAATCTTAAAAAAAAAAGACAATCTTTTTCTATATAGAAATGAAAAACAAAATTCTATATAGAAATGAAAGACAAAAAAATGTCTTTCCTGGGACGGAAGGATTCGAACCTCCGAATAGCGGGACCAAAACCCGTTGCCTTACCACTTGGCCACGCCCCATTTCAATTTCTATTCGATACTACAAAACACTAGTATTGGTATTGGTTATTCGTCAATTCCAGTGCAAATATCGACGGACTATACTCTTCCTAGGATTTTGACACATGTAGATATAGACTGAAACTGAATTTATTGATCATTACATATAATTCAATTAAGATATTGTATGAAAGGATGATTTCTTCAATTCGCAAAAGAAAATAGAATAATTTTGGATTGGGTGAGTTCAAAAAAAAAAAAAAAGGATTTTGGGTCTACCCTACTTTCGTAATTTTTAACGTATATCACTACTATGATTATTATATTAACTCAATCAAAATACAATTATCTCCAAGTGCAATAAAAAAAAAAGGGTTGTTATGCTTAATATCTTTAGTTTGATCTGTCTTAATTCCGATCTTTATTCGAGTCGTTTTTTCTTAGCCAAATTACCCGAGGCCTACGCTTTTTTGAATCCAATCGTAGATGTTATGCCAGTAATACCCCTTTTCTTTTTGCTCTTAGCCTTTGTTTGGCAAGCTGCTGTAAGTTTTCGATAAAATCTTGAATACTATCCTAGACATGAGTTATTCGAGAAACAAATTCTAACAACGGATAAGATCAGAGGATAAGATCGGATAAGTCTTAGAGTATGAATGAACCCTCGATTTAAACAATTCTTAGATAGTTTTCGATAAATGGGAATCGCGCCATTTTTTCATTCGGATTTCGTTTCTTGAAAGATCCTATTAGAGTCCTCACAATAGGGGGTCGTTTTTTGTAATGAAAGAATCAACTCTTATTACAATTTCTGAGAATTTTTTTATTTCATTTCTGAAAATCCTTTCCTTTAGTGGTGTCAAAATAGTATATGTGTTATAAAAATGGAGAATCTATTCTCTTTTTTTTTTTCAAAAAAAAAAAAGGATCTTGGAGATTGTGTAATGCTTACTCTCAAACTCTTTGTTTACACAGTGGTGATATTCTTTGTTTCTCTCTTCATCTTCGGATTCCTATCTAACGATCCAGGACGTAATCCTGGACGTGAAGAATAAGAATGAAAAAGAGTCCTTTTTTTTTTACTTGCTTCATTTTTGAATGTTCTTAGGATTTTCGCTATTAAATAGAAATCAAAAAAGTAAATAAAAATTAGAAATTCCAATTTTAAAATATTAATGATAAAAAAAAAATGAGAAATCAAAAATGAATTCCAAAAAACGGGGGTTCGAAACTTGGAATTTGTAAATAAAATACCAAATACTCAACGGAAAGATTTGTAAATAAAATACCAAATACTCAACGGAAAGAGAGGGATTCGAACCCTCGGTACAGTCGTACAACGGATTAGCAATCCGACGCTTTAGTCCACTCAGCCATCTCTCCAACTTGAAAAGGATAATGACTATATTCCATTCTTCCATTACACAAAAGAGGACCGCTTGAAAAAATATCCTCTGTATCTATTGTATCCATTTTTTTTAGCTATGAAAATATTTATTATTGGGCTAGTTGTAGTTGGACTAGATTGATATATACAACTTTAATATATGATATATACAACTTTAATATATGATATATACAACTTTAATATATGATATATACAACTTTAATATATATATAGATAACTTTTATAAGCAATCCTATTTAGATCAAGAAAAAGCTTGAAAGATATATTTCGAATAAAAAAATATTCGTCCGAAAGATCTTTTTTATTTTCTTTTCGCGGCCTGGCCTGGTCAGTACCGAGCCGGGCCCTTTTTTTGTTCCCAATCATATAAATTTGCTTGATTTGGAAAACAAAAATGCTTGACCCAACAATCCGACTTAAGAACTATTTCCATATCTATGAGATAGAATTGAATCATAGAGAATCAAAGTGTGATTTCTTATTATTAGAATTCTAAGATTTTTTCTTTTTTTAACTCCTATTTTTTAAGTAATATATAAAAAAGAAAAAATAGAACTGCGGATTGTTGGGCAATGCATTTCTATGTGATGCCATAAATCGTTTTATCGAGCCGTATCCGGCCCGGCCAAAATCCTCCATCAAAAGAAAGAACGTCTTATTTATTATTTAGTTATTTGAATTGTCAGTCCTCTTTTCCTT